TAAAATAATATTAAAAGCATTAAGTGGATGCCTTGGCATTAATTTAATTTTTAGGACGCAAAAAATGCGAAAAGCTATATAAAATAATACTTTATTTTGAAATATAGATTTCCTAAAGAAAACTTTTTCTTTGTGAAAATTTTAAAAGCAGTGAATTGAAATATCTAAGTAACTGTTAAAAAAAATCAAACGAGATTCTGTTAGTAATGACGAATGAAAATGGAAATTAGGTTTATAAAAATCAAAAAATTATTTGAAAAATTTTGAAAAATTTACTTCAAAAGGTAAAAGTCCTGTAGAATAATTCTTATTTTTATGATAGTAAAAAGAGGTATGTGTAATCTTTTTTGAATATTGGGGAACCACCCTCAAAACCTTTTAAAAATTAATGATCGATAGTGAACAAGTACTGTAAAGGAAAGGTGAAAAAGAACTTTTGAGTTTGAAATAATTCTGAAACTTAATGTTAACAATCAATTGAAGCTTTTTTAAAAAGTGACAGTGTACCTTTTGCATAATGGGCCAGCAAGTTTATTTTTATAGCAAGCTTAATTTAATAAAGTAGGCGTAGATAAATCAAGTTTTAAAAAGCTTTTAGTTATACAAATAAGACCCGAAACTGAGTGATCTAACCATGAACAGATTGAAAAATAGGTAAAACTATTTGGAGGATCGAACTCACATATGTGGCAAAATATGGAGATGATTTGTGGTTAGGAGTGAAAGGCTAATCAAACTCAGAGATAGCTGGTTTTCCGCGAAATCTATTGAAGTAGAGCATTTAAAATCTTTTTTTGGGGTAGAGCACTCATTGAGCTAGGGGGTGTAAAAACTTACTGAATTCTTGGAAACTCCGAATACAAAAAAACGTAATTTAAATAGACAGACATTAGGCGCTAAGGTCTTTTGTCAAGAGGGAAACAGCCCAGATTGATCGCTAAGGTCTCTAAATAATATTCTAAGTGAAAAAGGAAGTAAAGAAATGATTACAACCAGTAGGTAGGCTTGGAAGCAGCCATCCTTTAAAGAAAGCGTAATAGCTCATTGGTCTAGTTTTTTTGCGCCTAAAATGTATCGAGACTTAAGAAATTTACCGAAGCGGCAAGTTTTATTTTTATATAAAACGGTAGCGGAACATTCTGTATGTTAATAAAGATATATTGTGAAATATGTTGAAGATATCAGAAAAGAAAATGCTGGCATTAGTAACAAAAAATAACGCTTATGAATCGTTATCACCGTAAATCCAAGGGTTTCTATGTTAAAATGTATTGCATAGAGTGAAACGGTCCCTAAGAAAGATTTGACGAAAGCAAATTTTGATGGGATAATTTTTAAATTAAATTTTTTTTAAAAAGTGACAAAAATTAAAAATTTTTCAGGAAATAGCTTTTTTAACAAAAAAACCGTACCCTAAACCGACACAGGTGGATAGGTCGAGTAGACTAAGGTGAATGAGAGAACTATATTGAAGGAACTCGGCAAAATGACTTTGTAACTTCGGGATAAAAAGTACCTATTTATTTTAATTAATTTAAAATATAACTAAGAACTTGAGCGCGTTTACGCATTTTAATCTACATGTTGTTTTAAATTTTTAAATAAGTAGGTGTCACAAAATAGGGGGTTGCGACTGTTTAATAAAAACTTAGGACTCTGCTAAATGGTAACATGATGTATAGGGTCTGACACCTGCCCGGTGCTGGAAGATTAAAAGAAGATGTTTGCGCATTAAATGGAAGTCCCAGTAAACGGCGGCCGTAACTCTGACGGTCCTAAGGTAGCGAAATTCCTTGTCGGGTAAGTTCCGACCTGCATGAATGGTGTAACGACATCCCCGCTGTCTCCAATATAGACTCAGTGAATTTGAAATATCCGTGAAGATGCGGATTCTCTATAGTTAGACGGAAAGACCCCGTGAACCTTTACTACATTTTTATATTGTTATTTTATTTAATATGTGTAGTATAAGTGGTAATCTTTTAGACCTTTACGCTAGTAAATCGTTTAGATATTTTTGAAATACCACTCTTATTAAAATAAATAACTAATATTTTTATAAATAAACAGTGTATGATTGGTAGTTTGACTGGGGCGGTCACCTCCTAAAGAGTAACGGAGGTGTACAAAGGTAAGCTCAAATTGGATAATAGTATCAATTGTAGAATATAATGGTAAAAGCTTGCTTGACTGTAAGATAGACATATCAAACAGGGACGAAAGTCGGTCATAGTGATCCGATAGTTCTTTGTGGAAAGATTATCGCTCAACGGATAAAAGGTACTCCGGGGATAACAGGCTGATGACTCCTAAGAGCTCCTATCGACGGAGTCGTTTGGCACCTCGATGTCGACTCATCACATCCTGGAGCTGAAGAAGGTTCCAAGGGTTCGGCTGTTCGCCGATTAAAGTGGTACGTGAGTTGGGTTTAGAACGTCGTGAGACAGTTTGGTTCCTATCTTCTATAGATATTTTGAAAAATGAAAAAATCTAACTCTAGTACGAGAGGACCGAGAAGGGTAAATCTCTGGTGTATCGGTTGTTGAAAGGCATCGCCGAGTAGCTAAATTTATTTTGGATAATTACTGAAAGCATCTAAGTAAGAAACCATTTTTAAAAATTTTTCATATTAAAACTGTAAAAGACGATTACATTGATAGGTTTTAAGTGTAAGTATTGTAAAATATTTAGCTTAAAAATACTAAAAGTTTAAAAAATTAAAATATAAATATTTCTTTGTAGCTCAATGGTAGAGCAAATGGCTGTTAACCATTAGGTTGTAGGTTCAAATCCTATCAAAGAAGTTTTATATTTTAGGTCGAATAGCCAAGTCAGGTTTAAGGCAGTAGTTTGCTAAACTATCAGTTAATTTATTAACTCGTGGGTTCAAATCCCACTTCGACTTATTTTATTAATTATTAATATAGGATGATGTAGTTTAATGGTAGAGCGTGGGAATCATAATCCTAATGTTGTAGGTTCAAATCCTACCATCATTACATCATTAGTATGGCTTACATAAAAATACTATCACCAATATTATCTTTAAACGGAAGGTAGCATAGTCAGGCTAATGCATCTGTTTTGGGAACAGAAGATCAAAGGTTCAAATCCTTTTCTTCCGAAAATTGGTGATAAGATGAGATAGAGTAATAGGTTAACTTATCAGGCTCATAATCTGACGATGTAGGTTCGAGTCCTACTCTCATCATTTTAATTATAATATAATCTATGATTCAAATTCAAACTAAACTAAAAGTAAACGATAATAGTGGTATTAAAATAGGACAATGTATAAAAATTTATAAAAAAAAAGTTGGGAAAATTGGTGATACAATCTTAATTTCTGCAAAAAAATTACGTCTAAATCAAAAAAAAAAAATTAAAATAGTTAAGGGTGATTTATTTAAAGCTTTAATTATTCATACAACATATCAAAAAAAAAGTACAATAGGTAATATGGTAAAATTTGATAAAAATTGTATAATTATTTTAAATAATCAAAATAAACCTTTGGGTACACGTATATTTGGCCCTATCACATCTGAATTTAGAAAACAAAAAAATTTCAAAATATTATCATTAGCTTCAAATATTTTATAAAAATCTATGGAAAAAAATTTACAAAATCATTATCAAAATATTACTATATACGATCTTTTAACAAAATTAAATTTTACAAATATATTTGAAATTCCAAAAATCAAAAAAATTTGTTTAAATATTGGTTTTAAAAATGCAAATATTGAAAAAAAAAAATTAATTAATATCATTTTACTTTTAAAATTAATAACAAATCAAAAACCAATAATAACTAAATCAAAAAAAAATAATATTTTTTTAAAAATTAAAAAAAATTCAATTATAGGTTGTAAAATAACTTTAAGAAATAAAAATATTTTTAATTTTTTAGAAAAATTTTTAATTTTCATTTTACCAAATATAACTAATAAAATTCATTTTAATTTAAGAAATAAAAATATTTTTAATTTTCAAATTTCTAATATTTTACATTTTTTTGAATTAAAAACTGAATTTTTAAAATTTAAAAATATTCCACCAATAGATGTATCTATTCATACAAATGTAAAAAATAATAATGAATTATTTTTATTATTAAATTCACTTTTTATAATCAAAAAATAATTTATTATCGCAAAAATAGCTCAATGGTAGAGTATAACCTTGCCAAGGTTAATGTTGAGGGTTCGAGTCCCTTTTTTTGCTTCTTATATAAATAAATGGACCCAAAGGCAGTATTTGGTATTTCCATTTATTAAGTTAATGGGGAATAATAAAAGAATTGACATTTATTTGTGATTATAGATTAATTGGTAAATCCTTTATCTTCCAAGTAAATATTGTGGGTTCGAGTCCCACTAATCACATTTTAATTAAATATAATAATAAAGGAGAAATGGCTGAGTGGTTAAAAGCGGCAGACTGTAAATTTGTTGAAATAATTTCTACGTAGGTTCAAATCCTACTTTCTCCAATTTAAATATTGTTTATAAATATGTAAAAAATAAATTTCTATTAAATCTATATTGTGGTATTTTATTCGTTATTAGAGTTTAAAATAATTTTTATTTCCATAATCTCTGAATATAACCCATAATTTATTAAAAAAATTATATTTTGCTATTGATAATTCTATTAAGATTAAATTTTGAATTATTAAAATAAAAAATTATAATAATATTTATAAAAAAAAAAAATATTCGATCCTTTAAGACAATTTTAAAGTAAAAATTAATATAAGAATGTTACATTATTAAATTTTTAAATATTTGTTATTTTAAAAATTAATATTAAATAATTAATATTAAATCTAAATAGAGTTTGATCCTGGCTCAGAATAAATGCTATCGGTATGCTTAACACATGCAAGTTGAATGTTTTAAAAACATGGCGAACGGGTGAGTAACACGTGAATTATCTACCTTTTAATTCAGAATAATTATTTTTATAAAAATACTGAATAAATAAATTAAAGTTTTTAACGTTAAAAGATGAGTTTGCGCAAGATTATGGTAGTTGGTAGTTTAATAGACTACCAAGCCTATTATCTTTAGCTGGTTTGAAAGAATGATCAGCCACATTGGGACTGAGACACGGCCCAAACTTTTTTAAAGGCAGCAGTGGGGAATTTTGGACAATGAGCGAAAGCTTGATCCAGCAATACCGAGTGAGTGATGAAGGCTAATTAGGTTGTAAAGCTCTTTCATTAAGGAGGAAAATGACAGTACTTAAAAAAGAAGTTCCGGCTAATACCCGTGCCAGCAGCCGCGGTAATACGGGAGGAGCGAGCATTATTCGGAATGATTAGGCGTAAAGGGTTTGTAGGTGGTTTTTTAAGTTGAAAGAAACAAATTAAAGCTCAACTTTATACATTTTTTCAAAACTGATAAACTGGAGTATACATAGAGGATAATGGAATTTCTATTGGAGTGATAAAATACGTTGATAATAGAAGGAAGACCCATGGCGAAGGCAATTATCTGGGTATATACTGACACTGAGAAACGAAAGCTTGGGTAGCGAACGGGATTAGATACCCCGGTAGTCCATGCTGTAAACGATGAGTGCTAATATTTAGAATTTTTAGATATAACAGCTAACGCGTTAAGCACTCCGCCTGAAAAGTATAATTGCAAGATTGAAATTCAAAGGAATTGACGGGAGTCTACACAAGCGGTGGAGCATGTGGTTTAATTCGATAATACGCGCAGAACCTTACCAACTCTTGCTAATTTTTATATAAAATTTTATATAAAAAACAGGCGTTGCATGGCTGTCGTCAGCTCGTGTTGTGAAATGTTTGGTTAAATCCTTTAACGAGCGCAACCCCTATTATTAGTTACTAGTTTATTCTAAATAGATAAAAGTACTCTAATAAAAAAATTAATGATAGGTTAATGGAAGGTGGGGATGACGTCAAGTCTTCATGACCCTTATGAGTTGGGCTACACACGTGCTACAATGATAATCACAATGAGAGGCAATAATGATAAAAGTTGGAGCAAATCTTTAAAAATTATCTTAGTTCGAATTAAGGGCTGAAACTCGCCCTTATGAAGTTGGAATCGCTAGTAATCGCAGAACAGCATGCTGCGGTGAATATGTTACTGGACTTTGTACACACCGCCCGTCACATCAGGGAAGTTGATTATTTTTAAAATGATTCTTAATTATTTCGTAAAATTAAATAATTATTTAAATAAAATAGTTTAAATTTTTATTCAATAAATTAAAATCCCTAAAAAGTGATTAGTAACTTTGATGAAGTCGTAACAAGGTAGTCGTAGGGGAACCTGTGTCTGGAAGAGATCTTTAAACATTCTTAAATTAATTTTAAAAGTCTTAGGAAAATAGTTTAATTGGTAAAATCATAGTCTCCAAAATTATTGTTATGGGTTCAAGTCCCATTTTTCCTGTTTATTATTTATTGATAAAATATTATAAATCATAAAAATTTTATAATATCTGAAATTAATTAAATTCAAGTTATAAAAATAAAATTTTATTTAAAATACTTTTTAACAAAAGGGAATTTAAATTTCGATTTATAATATTTTATCAATAAATAATAAATCTGTCAAATATTTTTATAATTATAAGAGATAATTAAGTTTTATAATTAAATTGATATAAAATATATAAAAATACTTATATTATAAATATTTTTATATATTTTATATTCTTTAAGAAGAATAATTATTTTATTTTTCTTAAATATAAATAATAATATTTATATTTTTTTTGAAAATTAAAATTCAAAAATTAATTAATTTTGTATATATTAAAAAATAAATAAAATACTAAATTTCAACAATATTATGACAATAACAAATTATATAAATAATCAATTCACTTTTTTAGATATAGCAGAACCTTGGCAATTAGGTTTTCAAGATCCAGCAACTCCAGTTATGGAAGGTATTATCAATTTTCATCATGATTTAATGTTTTTTTTAATTATGATCACTGTATTTGTTTGTTGGATGTTATTTAGAGTTATTACTCTTTTTGATGAAAAAATAAATAAAATTCCAGCAACTGTTGTACATGGTGCTACTATTGAAATTATTTGGACTTCAATTCCAGCTTTAATTTTATTAACCGTGGCAATACCATCTTTTGCTTTATTATATTCAATGGATGAAGTAATTGATCCAATTATTACATTAAAAGTAATTGGTAGCCAATGGTATTGGAGTTATGAATATTCTGATAATTTAGAATTCGCAGATGAACCTTTAATATTTGATAGTTATATGGTACAAGAGGATGATTTAGCAATAGGTCAATTTAGAATTTTAGAAGTAGATAATCGTGTAGTAGTTCCAACTAATAGTCATATTAGAGTATTAATTACTGCATCAGATGTTTTACATTCATGGGCTATTCCTTCATTAGGTATTAAATTAGATGCATGTCCTGGTCGGTTAAATCAAACATCAATGTTTATTAAAAGAGAAGGTGTTTTTTATGGACAATGTAGTGAAATTTGTGGAGTAAATCATGGATTTATGCCTATTGTTATAGAATCAGTTTCATTAGAAGATTATTTAATTTGGTTAAAAAATAAAATCAATTTTGATTTTAATGTATAATTAAAAAAATTTATGATATTTAAAATCATTAGTATAATCTTTTTAATATTATTATTATTTACTGATATTAAACAAGTAATTAATAAAATTAAACAATTTTTTAATAACTAAAAAGTAAAATAAAAATAATTTATTATCTTAGATAATAAAAAATTAAAAAAACCAACGCTTTTTTTAATTTTATAATAAAATATATAATTTTGCATTTAAAATAAATTTAAAAAAATATTTAAAAATGAATTTTAAAAATATAAATAAATGGTCAACAAGATGGCTTTTTTCAACAAATCATAAAGATATTGGAACTTTATATTTAATTTTTAGTGCTTTTGCTGGTGTTGTGGGTACAACATTATCTCTTTTAATTCGAATGGAATTAGCACAACCAGGTAATCAAATTTTTATGGGAAATTATCAATTATATAATGTTGTTGTTACTGCTCATGCTTTTATTATGGTTTTCTTTTTAGTTATGCCTGCATTAATTGGTGGTTTTGGTAATTGGTTTGTTCCTTTAATGATTGGAGCACCAGATATGGCTTTTCCACGTATGAATAATATAAGTTTTTGGTTATTACCACCAGCTTTATTATTACTAGTTTCATCAGCTATGGTTGAATCGGGTGCTGGTACTGGTTGGACTGTTTATCCACCCTTATCAAGTGTACAAGCACACTCGGGCCCTTCGGTAGATTTAGCTATTTTTAGTTTACATTTAACAGGTATTTCTTCATTATTAGGTGCAATTAATTTTATTTCAACTATTTATAATATGAGAGCTCCAGGTTTAAGTTTTCATAGATTACCTTTATTTGTTTGGTCTGTATTAATTACCGCTTTTCTTTTATTATTAACTTTACCTGTATTAGCAGGTGCAATTACTATGTTATTAACTGATAGAAATTTAAATACTTCTTTTTATGATCCTTCAGGAGGGGGTGATCCTGTATTATATCAACATTTATTTTGGTTTTTTGGTCATCCTGAAGTTTATATTTTAATTTTACCAGCTTTTGGTATTATTAGTCAAGTTTCAGCCTCTTTTGCTAAAAAAAATGTATTTGGTTATTTAGGAATGGTTTATGCTATGTTATCTATTGGTTTATTAGGTTCAATTGTATGGGCACATCATATGTTTACTGTTGGTCTAGATGTAGATACAAGAGCTTATTTTTCAGCAGCTACTATGATTATTGCTGTACCTACTGGTATTAAAATTTTTAGTTGGTTAGCAACTTTATGGGGAGGTTCTTTAAAATTTGAAACACCCTTATTATTTACTTTAGGTTTTATATTATTATTTGTTATGGGGGGAGTAACTGGTGTCGTTATGTCTAACTCAGGTTTAGATATTGCATTACATGATACTTATTATATTGTAGGACATTTTCATTATGTATTATCTATGGGAGCAGTTTTTGGTATATTTACAGGATTTTATTATTGGATTGGTAAAATTTCAGGTCGTAGATATCCAGAAGTTTTAGGTCAAATTCATTTTTGGTTATTCTTTATTGGAGTAAATGTTACTTTTTTTCCAATGCATTTTTTAGGTTTAGCTGGTATGCCTAGAAGAATTCCAGATTTCCCTGATGCAATGAGTGGTTGGAATGCTGTAAGTAGTTTTGGTTCTTATATTTCATTTTTTTCAGCTCTTTTTTTTTTTTATATTGTATATGTAACTTTAGTATATGGTAAAAAAATTAAAAATTAATTTAAAATATCTAATTTTTTTAATATTAAAAAAATTAGATAAACTAATTTTACTTTATTAAAAGATTTATCATTATTAATCAATCGGTTGAATTATAAAAAATATATTCAAAATTTTCAATTTTGATTAATTAAATGAAATAAATAGTTGGATTTCAAACAATTTTAATTTTATATTGTCCTGACTCACCATGTAAAATAATATTAGCACAATTAATTTTTCAATTATTAAGAATAGATTATTTAAGTATAATTAAAATTATTAAATATTATAAATTCATCAGATGAAAATTTTAATATACAAAATTGGAAAACTTAAAATTATAAATAATAATTTTTAATATAAATTTTTTACTTTTTATATTAAAAATATATTGAATGATTTATTTTTTATTAGTATTATAACGTACTAAATAAGCTTCAAATTGACCTAAAAAAGGTATAATTATAATAAAAAAAAAAAAATAATAAATCATACTTATAATACCAATTTCAGTATAAGGATATTCAACAGGACATTGTCCAACCCAACCTAATAATATAAAAGCTACAACTAATAACCAATAACAAATTTTGAAAATAGGTCGAAAAGTTGTACTTCTAATTTCAGATGAATTTGTAAAAGGTAGGGTTAATAAAATAATTAAAGAACCAAACATAGCAATAACTCCACCAATTTTATTTGGAATTGATCTTAAAATTGCATAAAAAGGTAAAAAATACCATTCTGGTACAATATGTAAAGGTGTTTTAATAGGATTAGCTTCAATATAATTATCTGGATGACCTAAAGTATTTGGATAATAAAATATAAAAATAAAAAATACTAAGAATAATACCATTAAACCAAATAAATCTTTTGTATAAAAATATGGATAAAAAGGTATATTTTCTGTTTTTAAAGTAATACCTAAAGGATTATTCGAACCAACTTCATGTAATAAAATTAAATGTATTAATACAGCACCTACAATTACAAAAGGGAAAGTAAAATGTAAACTAAAAAAACGATTTAAAGTAGGATTATCTACTGCAAATCCACCCCATAACCAATCAACAATATCTTTACCTATAAAAGGTATTGCCGAAAATAAATTAGTAATAACAGTTGCACCCCAAAAACTCATTTGTCCCCAAGGTAAAACATAACCCATAAATGCAGTCGCCATCATTAAAATAAAAATAATTACACCAGAACACCATAAAGATTCTCTTGGAGTAATATATGAACCATAATATAAACCTCTAAAAATATGTACATAAACAACAATAAAAAAAAAAGAAGCACCATTTGCATGTGTATATCTAATTAACCAACCGTTATTTACATCTCTCATTATATGTTCAACACTATTAAAAGCTAAATCAATATGTGGTGTATAATGCATTGCTAAAAAAATACCAGTTAAAATTTGTATTACTAACATAATACCGGCTAACGAACCAAATCCAAAAAAATAATTTAAATTAATAGGGGTTGGATAATCTATTAAATGATTATTAATAACTGCAAATAATGATTTTTTATTCCATCTCATAATATAAAATAAAAATTTACCTAAAAACAAAAATAATTAAAAACAATATTATAAATTTATTTTTTTATCCCAAGGATTATTAAATTCAAATAATCGATATTGTTGTGATAAATTTATAGGTTCATAAGCAACTCTTTTTTTTAATTCATTATAAAAAACTTCTAAAAAACCACTTAATGGAAAATCTTTTCGTAAAGGATGTCCTTCAAAACCGTAATCAGTTAAAATTCTGCGTAAATCGGGATGATTTAAAAAAAAAATACCAAACATATCCCAAACTTCTCTTTCACACCAATTAGCAGCTCGATATATTTTAATAATAGAATCTATAGGTTGTAATTCATTAATTGTAATTTTAATTTTTAAACGACTATTAAAACGAATACTTAATAAATTATAAATAATTTCAAAACGTTTTTCTTTATTAATATAATCTACTGCACAAATTTCAGATAATATTTTAAATTGACTATTTGTATGATTTTTTAAAAAAAATAAAATAGGAATTAATTTATTTGTAGAAATATTAATACATAATTCATTTTTATATAAAGTATAATTAATTATAGGTAAAATTTGTAATAAATATTGACTAAATTTTTTTAATATTTTCATAAATAAAAAATAATTATAAATATTAATTATAAATATTTATATATTAAAAAAATAAATAATTTTTTTTATTTAAATAATTTAAAAATTCAATATTAGTGATTATGTAACATAAAAAATATAATAAAAATTAATTTTTATTATATTTTACAGAATTTAATTTTAATTAAAAAGCAAATAAAATTAAGAAAGCCATCATTAAACAGAATAAAGCAATTGCTTCAGTTAATGCGAAACCTAAAATAGCAGTCCTCATTAATTCTTGTTGTAAAGAAGGATTTCTTGAAATACCTATAATTAAAGAACCAAAAACGTTACCGATACCAATACCAGCACCAATTAATCCTAAAGTAGCTAATCCTGCACCTAAAAATTTAGAAGCTTGTAATAACATAAATGTATTATCAATTTTTTTATTATTTAAAATATCTTATCTTAAAGAATATATTTTTTTAATATTTTAATTTTATCAATTAAGTTGTTATAATTACCTATCCGTAATTCGATAGAAGCTTTTTCTTTTTTAGACCTGAAAGTAATTGCAAAAAGTTTAAACTTTTTCATTATTTTTATATAAATTTTTTTAATATATTTAATTAAAAGATATATTAAAAAAATTTATACTGTAATTTTTAATATAAAAACAATAAATTTTATTTATATTTTAATTAGATAATTTACCATTCTAAAGCATCACTACACCAAATATAAACAAAACCTATAACTAATTCAACTAAAAATTCAATCATAGTCCAAAAACCCCATGAAAAATTTGAACTTAAAGTTAAAACCCAAGGAAAAATAAAAACAGCTTCTAAATCAAAAATAATAAAAAGAATTGCTACTAAATAAAATTTTACATCAAAAACTTTTCTAGCATCATCATAAGGATTAAATCCACATTCATAAGCTGTTAACTTTTCTAAATCATCTTTTTGTTTAATTAAACCAAAAGATAAAATGAAAATTAAAATTGATAAAAATAAACTTAATATTAAAAATATAAAAATATTTGAATAATTTAATAACATATTTATAACATATAATATAATTAAACGGAAAAAACGGGACTCGAACCCGCGACCTATAGCGTGACAAGCTACTACTCTAACCAACTGAGCTACTTTTCCTTTATTAAGAATATTATATTTTTTATTTTAGTTTGTTTTATTTTAATATTTATTAGTGTAAATTTAAAGCATCATTTATATACATACAAGTTAAAATAGTAAATACATAGGCTTGAATTAACGCTACAGCAATCTCTAAACCAACTAATAATACAATAATTATTAAAGGAATAAAATGAGCCATAAAAATAAAACTATTTACATTTAACATAGTCCAAGCAAAACCAGCTATTACTTTTAATAAAGTATGTCCTGCCATCATATTTGCAAATAATCGTACAGGTAAACTTATTACACGAAAAATATATGAAACTAATTCAATCGGTACTAGAATAGGAACTAAAGCTATACTTGCACCACTTGGTAATAATAAATTTAAAAAATTTAATTTATGTTTTTTAATACCAATTAAATTAAAACCTAAATAAATGGTTAATGCTAAAGTAAAAGTAATAATTAAATGACTAGTTACAGTAAAACTATATGGAACCATTCCAATTAAATTACATAATAAAATAAAAGAAAAAATAACAAAAATTAATGAAATAAAATGTTTACCAGTTTTACCTATACTTGAATATGTTAATTCAATAGTAACATTAAAAATCATTTCAAAAATTTGTTGAAAACGTGTTGGAATAAATTTCGTTCTTATACATGAAAAAATATATAAATAAACAAAACCTATTACTAAAATTAAAGAAGCATTAGTAAATACAAAAGGTATTTGAAAAATAGGTAAAATTTCAAATTGTTCTAAAGGACTAAACATAAAAATTATTAATTTTTTAAAATAAATTAATTACCTCCCCACCAGTAAATGGTTACAAATAAAAATAACCAAACAACATCAACAAAATGCCAATACCAAGCTGCAGCTTCAAAACCAAAATGGTGTTGTTTCGTGAAATGATGATTAATTAATCTAATAGTACTTACTATAATAAAAATAGTACCTACAATAACATGTATTCCATGAAAACCTGTTAATAGAAAAAAAGTAGTACCATAAATACTATCTGAAATTGAAAAAGTACTTTCAATATATTCATAAGCTTGAATTAAAGTAAAAAAAAAAGCTAATAAAATAGTAATAATTAAACTTAAAATTGCATTTTGTCTATCACCAAAAACTATTGAATGATGTGCCCAAGTAATAGTTGCTCCAGATGATAATAAGATTATAGTATTTAGTAAAGGAATTCCCCAAGCATTTACAGTCTCAATACCTAATGGTGGCCATAATGATCCAATTTCAGGTGTTGGTGCTAAAGCTGAATGAAAAAATGCCCAAAAAAAACTAATAAAAAATAATAATTCACTAAAAATAAACAAAAGCATACCATTTCTTAAACCTAATTGTACTTGTTTAGTATGTTGACCTTCATATACTGCTTCTCTAACTATATCACGAAACCAGGTATACATAGTTAAAATAACCATTAAAAATCCAGTTATAATTAAAAAATTACTACCAATATAACCATGAAAATACATAGCACCACCAAAAGTTAAAAAAAAAAGTCCAAATGAAATAACAAATGGCCATGGACTTGGATCTACTAAATGATATGGGTGATTTTGTGTATTTTGTGTATTTTTAGTAATTTCTTTTAAAAATTTTAAATCATTTTGAAATTTATTGATATTAGAATCATTAGTTGTAGTTTCAATTTGTAAATTTTTTTTATTAATATAATAATAATTTTTCATAAAAATTAAATAATTTGTAATAATTAATTATTTAATGATAAATAATATTTTTTAGTTATAGTAATTAAAATTAATCAAAAATAAAATTAAATTTTAATTTTTTTATATTTTTATAATATTGTTTTTTTGTATTAATTGTTTTACTTTTATTTTTTGAAGTTTGAATAATTTCATTTGTTATATTTTTTAAATTTGAATTTAAAAGTAACCAAGATACTGATTTTTTAATTTGTTTATCTTCATTTAAAAGCATTAAAAAATATCTATCTTTTTTTTTTTTTTTATTTCTTTTTTTATTAGGAATACTAATTGCTTTTAATTTAGGTAATAAATTATCAATTGATTTAAATAAAATAAAATTAGGTTTTTGTTTTGTAATTTTTTTTAAATTAATTAAAATATTTTTAAATATGTTTTCTGAACAAGTTTTTTTACCTTTTTTTAATAACATATTTATAAATAATTTTTTTATTTTATACTCTTCGTATTTTAGTTCCATATTTTGATCTTGATGTTTTTCTAGAATAAATTCCTAATAAATCATATTTACCGCGTACTACATGATATTTTACTCCTGGTAAATCTTTTACACGACCACCTCTTACTAATACTATTGAATGCTCTTGTAAGGTATGTCCAATACCGGGTATATAAGTAATTATTGTATATTTACTTGATAAATGAACTTTTGCAACTTTACGCATAGCAGAATTTGGTTTTTTAGGTGTTGTATTATAAACTTTTAAACAAATACCTTTACGTTGAGGACATTGTTTTAAAGCAGGACTTTTATTTCTGTTTTTTTTTTCTAAACGTTTTTGTTTTTTTAAAAATAATTGATTAATTGTTGACATATTATTTTTTTATTATTATTGAATAATAACGGACTCGAACCGCTAACATTTTCGGTGTAAACGAAATACTCTACCAATTGAGCTAATTATTCTATATAGGCCTAAGTAGATTTGAACTACTGACTTTACACTTATCAGGCGTATACTCTAACCAACTGAGTTATAGGCCCTTTTGAAGTAAAAGGATTCGAACCTTTGATTTTCCGTACCAAAAACGGAGGCCTTACCACTTGGCTATACTTCAAAATATATGCTTAGAAAGATTCGAACTTTCATTTTATAGATCCGCAATCTAAAGCTTTATCCAATTAAGCTATAAGCATAATTTTAAATTTTTTTTATAATTTTAACATTTATTAATGAATTTTCAGATAAATTTTTTTTAATTAAAATTAAAAAATTTAATAATTGAAAAATAGTATTAAATTTGATATCAATTTTAGGTGTATAATTTTTATAAATAAAATGTTCACGTGATTTTTTATTTACATGTGGTGATTTTAATAAAGTAAAAATTTTATTTTTATTTTTTGTTTGAAATATTCCATATATTTGAATATTTTTTAATTTATTAATATTTTTTAATTTTAATAAATTTTTCTTAAGTTGATTTATTTTTTGAAATGATTTAAAAGTTATTCTTAATAGATACATATTTTTAATAATAAAAATTGTCTAGAGGTGGATTTGAACCACCGACACAAAGATTTTCAGTCTTTTACTCTAACCAACTGAGCTATCCAGACAAAATATTATATTAATAAATATAAATAAATTTTGTTTAAATTTACTAATATAATATTAGGGAAAATAAATAAAAATAAAATAAATTGAGTATTAATTAATAATACAATACTTTGTATTTTATTTATTTGTGAAATATACATTTTTCTTAATATTTTTTCAAAATAAATAATTTTTATTATTTTTAAATAATAAAAAGAACTTAAAACACTTATAATAATACCAAAAAAAACTAAACTAAAATAATTATTTTTAATAGCTGAAAAAAATATAAATAATTTTGAAAAGAAACCAGCTAATGGTGGTATACCCGCTAATGAAAAAATATTTAAAATTATAATAATAGCAATTAATTTATTAATAGTATATATATTTGATAAATCAGTTAAATATTTAATTGGTTTATGATTTATATTTAAAGACAGATACGAAGTCCATAAATTAATACTTGTTATAATATAAATAATAACATATAATAAAATAAATGGTATATTATTTAACATATTTGAAGTAAAACCTATTAAAATAAAACCGACATGACTTATGGAACTATAAGCTAATAATCTTTTGATTTTTTTTTGCTGTAATGCTGATAAGGCACCAATTAACATAGATAAAAATGAAATAATATAAAAAAAAATTTCAAAAAAATATGAAAGATTACAAAAAATTTCAAAAAATAAACGAATTAAAATTCCAATAAAAGCAATTTTTGGTACAATAGCAAAAAAACTTGATATATTATTCGGAGCACCTTCATATACATCAGGTAACCAAAAATGAAAAGGTGAAGTACCAAGTTTAAATAAAATACCAACTAAAATAAAAATTAATCCATAAGATAAACTTATTAATATATTAATATTATTTAAAAAATTTATATTGGATAAGATTAAAAAAATATTATTAAAATTTAATGAACCTGTTATAGCATAAATTATTGATGAACCAAATAAAATAAAACCTGAAGCAATTGATCCTAAAATAAAATATTTTAAACCAGCTTCAATAGATAATATAGATTTTTTTTGAGTTGATGTTAATATATAAAAACTTAAACTTTGTAATTCTATTGCTAAATATAAAGTAATAAAATGATTTGAAGATATTAATAACATTAAACCTAATAATGATATTAACATTAATATATTAATTTCATATAAATTTATTTTTTGTTGTATTAAATATTTTTGTTGTATTAAAAAACAAACAATTGTTGATAAAATTAAAATTCCTTTAATAAATTGTGTAAAATCATTAATAATTAATACACCATTTAATATATTATTGGAAATATTTGTTATATTTAATGTTAATATGAAAAGAATTAATAATAAATATATTATTATAGTAGTAATATTTTTAATAATCAAAATTTTTTGAGTATTTTGATTTTTTTTGTAAAAAACTCCAAATAATAATAAAATTAATAAAATAGTGGTTAAAAAAAATTCGGGAATAATAATTTCAAAATTATTATTAAAAATTTCCTGAAAAATCATAATATAATAAAAGAAATAAATATTTTTAAAATATCTACTTACTATATATGCTATATATTTATAAAAAAAATTAATTTATAAATATTTTATTTTAATTAAAATAAATAAAATAAAAAATGCCTTTAAAAAAAATTAAAAACTTTTCTATAAATTTTGGTCCACAACATCCAGCAGCTCATGGGGTTTTACGTTTAATTTTAGAATTAAATGGAGAAGTAGTACAAAAAGCTGATTCTCATATAGGTTTATTACATCGAGGTACTGAAAAATTAATTGAATATAAAAATTATTTACAAGCTTTACCATATTTTGATAGATTAGATTATGTTTCAATGATGTGTCAGGAGCATGCTTATGTTTTAGCCATTGAAAAATTATTAAATTGTAATATTCCTTTAAGAGCACAATATATAAGAGTTTTATTTTCAGAAATAACACGTATATTAAATCATTTATTAGCTGTTTGTTGTCATGCTTTAGATGTAGGAGCAATGACACCCTATTTTTGGGGTTTTGAAGAACGTGAAAAATTGATGGAATTTTATGAAAGAGTTTCAGGTGCACGTATGCATGCAGCTTATTTTAGACCTGGAGGTGTTAATCAAGATTTACCTAAAGGATTATTAAATGATATATATATTTTTTGTGAACAATTTAATACACGATTAGATGAAATTGAGGAAATGTTAACTAATAATAGAATTTGGAAACAAAGATTAGTAGACATCGGGATAGTTTCTGCTAAAGATGCTTTAAATTTAGGTTTTAGTGGTGTAATGTTAAGAGGATCAGGTATTTCTTGGGATTTACGTAAAACTCAACCTTATGAAATTTATGATCAATTAGAATTTGATATACCTGTTGGAACAAATGGGGATTGTTATGATCGTTATTTAATTCGAATTGAAGAAATGAGACAATCAATCAGAATTATTCTACAAGTACTTAATAAAATTCCTAAAGGTATTATAAAATTAGACGATAAAAAAATTACAAATCCTAATAGAATTCAAATTAAAAATTCTATGGAGTCTTTAATTCATCATTTTAAATATTATTCCGAAAATATTAGTATAAATAGTGGAGAAACTTATACTGTTATTGAAGCACCTAAAGGAGAATATGGGGTTTATTTAGTATCTGATGGTACAAATCAACCTTATAGATGTAAAATCAAATCACCAGGATTTTTACATTTACAAGCATTAGATTTTATAGCTAAAAATCATATGATTGCGGATGTAGTTACAATTATAGGTACTTTAGATGTTGTGTTTGGTGAAATTGATCGTTAATATTAATTATTAAAATAAAAGAAAAATAATTTTTTTAAAAAAATTATGCAAAAAAAAAAATTTAAAAAATATAAATTAAATCAATTACAAAAAATTAAACAAACTTATAAATATATATATATATTTCGTTATAATAATTTAAATATTAACGAAATCATATTTTTAAAAAAAAATATTAAAAAATTAGATTATAAATCTTTAATATTAACACAAAAATTAACTACTCATATTTTTTCAAAATTAAAAGGACAAGGTTCTGTTTTAATAATTTATGGAAATAATGATTTAAATTTAATTAAAAATTTAACTAATTTTAAAAAACTTGAATTAATTTATTTAAATGTTCAAAATAATATTTATTCTAATCTAAAAATAAAACAAATATTATCTAAAAATTATTCACCTTTAAATAATTTGATTGTTCAACCTTTTTTAAATTTTATATATTATTTAAGAAAAATTTAAAAAAGGCGATTATAACTTAAAGGTAGAGTGTTAGATTGTGGGTCTAAGTGTTATGGGTTCAAGTCCCATTTTTCGCCCATTTTGTTTTTCTATTTAATTAAATTTTTATGTTTAATAAGTTTATACTAATTTTTTTACTTATTTTACCATTGATTGCGGTTATTATATTATCTTTTTCGAAAAATGAAAAATTTATAAAAAATTTTAGTATTTTTATGTCTTTTTTCATTTTTTTAATGTCATTACCTTTATGGATTTTATTTGATAAATCAACTTCTAATTTTCAATATTTATTTCAAATTGAATGGATTAGTCAATTTAATATTAATTTTTATTTAGGTCTTGATGGTATTTCATTATTTTTTATAATTTTAACAACATTTTTGATTCCAATATGTATGTTAATTAGCTATGAAATTATTAATAAAAATATCAAAGAATATTTTATTTTATATTTTATTTTAGAATTTTGTTTAATTATTTCATTTAGTGTATTAGATATACTTATTTTTTATATTTTCTTTGAAAGTGTATTAATCCCAATGTTTTTAATTATTGGTACATGGGGATCAAGAGAACGTAAAATTAAAGCTTCTTATTTATTTTTTATGTATACTTTAGCAGGTTCATTATTTATGTTTATAGCTATTATTCATTTATTTTTAACTGTAGGTACTACTGATTATCAAATATTATATTATAGTAATTTTAATTTTTCATATGAAAAATTATATTTTTTAGCTTTCTTTTTGTCATTTGCTGTTAAAGTTCCAATGTTACCATTTCATGTTTGGTTACCAGAAGCTCATGTTGAAGCACCTACAGCAGGTTCTGTATTATTAGCTGGTATTTTATTAAAATTAGGATCATATGGTATGATTAGATTTTTAGTTCCTTTATTTCCTAAAGCTACTATTTATTTTACACCGTATATTTTAGTATTATGTTTAATATCAGTTATTTATGCTTCATTAACAGCTATACGACAAACCGATTTAAAACGTATTATTGCTTACGCATCAGTTGCTCATATGAATTTTATTATTTTAGGTATTTTTTCTTTAACTATTCAAGGGTTAGAAGGGAGTATTATTCAAATGATTAGTCACGGTTTAGTATCTAGTGGTTTATTTTTTTCAATTGGATGTTTATATGATCGATATCATACACGTTTTATTAATTATTACGGTGGTTTAGCACATACCATGCCATTATTTTGTATTGCATTATTTATTTATATATTAGCAAATATGTCTATTCCGGGTTCAAGTAGTTTTGTAGGAGAAATTCTTATTTTAACCGGGGTTTTTGAAGATAATACTACAACTGCTATTTTTGCAACAATTGGTATGTTTTTAGGTGGTATTTATTCTTTATTATTTTATAATCGAATTTGTTATGGTAATATTCAAAATATTTATTTAAAAATTTATTATGATTTAACTTATCGTGAATTTTTAATACATTTAATATTAATTGCAAATATTTTTTTATTAGGTTTATATCCTAAAATTTTTGAAAGTTGTATGCATGAAAGTGTATCAAAAATTTTAATACATATTGATTTTTCTTATTTTTATTAAATAAAATATTTTTATTTTATTTAATAAAAAGCCCTTTTAGTCTAATGGTTCGGACATTGCCTTTTCACGGCAAAGATACGAGTTCAATTCTCGTAAAGGGTAAAAAAAATATATATTTGATATATTTTTATAATTATATATAATATGATAATTTAAAAACCAATATGGCTATTGAATTATCATATATATTGGAATCAAATATTAAAAAATATAAAGATGAAAAAAGTTTACAAGAAACAGGTATTGTTCTTTCAATGAGTGATGGTATTGCTAGATGTTACGGTTTAACTCAAATTCAAGCTGGTGAAATGGTTGAATTTAATAATGGTAACATTAAAGGAATGGCTTTAAATTTAGAACCTGATGTTGTTGGAGTTGTTGTTTTTAGTAATGATAGAGAAATTCAAGAAGGTAATTTTGTAAGAAGAACTGGATCTATTGTTAGTGTACCTGTCGGACCTGAAGTATTAGGTAGAGTAGTTGATGCTTTAGGACAACCAATTGATGGTAAAGGTCAAATTCACAGCAAATTAGAAAGTAGAGTTGAAGTTAAAGCTCCCGGTATTATGCCTAGAGAAAGTGTTAAAGAACCTGTACAAACTGGTTTAAAAGCTGTAGATAGTTTAATTCCTATTGGTCGTGGTCAAAGGGAATTAATTATTGGTGATAGACAAACAGGGAAAACTTCTATTGCTATTGATACTATAATTAATCAAAGAGAACCTCATTTAAAAAAAGATACAAATAATCAATTATATTGTATTTATGTAGGTGTAGGGCAAAAAAGATCAACTATTGCTGAATTAACTAAAACTTTAGAAGAAAAAAATGCAATGTTTTTTTCTGTTATTGTAGCAGCTACTGCCTCGGATTCAGCACCTTTACAATATTTAGCACCTTATACTGGTTGTGCTTTAGGTGAATATTTTAGAGATAATGGTAAACATGCTGTTATTTTTTATGATGATTTATCAAAACAAGCTGTGGCTTATAGGCAAATGTCATTATTATTAAGAAGACCTCCTGGTAGAGAAGCTTATCCAGGTGATGTATTTTATTTACACTCACGTTTATTAGAAAGAGCTGCTAAAATGAATAGAAAAATTGGTGGTGGTTCATTAACAGCTTTACCTATTATTGAAACTCAAGCTGGTGACGTTTCTGCGTATATTCCAACTAATGTTATTTCTATTACTGATGGACAAATTTTCTTAGAAACTGAATTATTTAATGAAGGTCAAAGACCCGCAATTAGTGTTGGTTTATCTGTAAGCCGTGTAGGTTCTTCAGCTCAAATTAAAGCTATGAAACAAATTGCTGGTACTATGAAATTAGAATTAGCACAATTTAGAGAAGTACAAGCTTTTGCTCAATTTGGTTCTGATTTAGATGCTACAACTCAACAACAATTAAATAGAGGGGTTAGATTAACAGAAATGTTAAAACAAGGATTAAATATACCTTTATCTGTTGAAGATCAAATTGTTATTATTTATTTAGGAGTACGTGGTTTTTTAGATAAAATTGCTGTAGATAAAATTTCTATTTTTGAAACTAATTGGTTAACTTTTATTAAAACTAATCATTCTAATATTTTAGAAGAAATTTTAACTAAAAAAGAAATTTCTAAAGAATTAGATAAAAAATTAAATACTTTAGCTATTGATTTTACTAATAATTTTATTACTACATAATTAATAATAATTTTAAATAATTAATTATTTAAAATTATTATTATATTAATAAATATCAAGTGCATGTTCTTTAGAAAATTAATAATTAAATTAGTTGTTCGATTAGATTTTCAAACATTATTAAAACTTTTAATGAAGGACTGTATTTTTAAATTGATACAATGCATTTTTTAGGTTCAGCTGATATGCTTAAAAATTTTTTCGGATTTATTAAAGAAAATGTTAATCCAACTTTAATATATAAAAAGTTAAAAAAAATATTAACTAAAACTTTTAATTTTGATGGAAACCATTTAGATAAAATTTATAATAATCTTTTTACATTTACAGGCAAACTATTAAATTCTTTGATAGAAAAATAATTTAATTATCACAATCAGTTAGATGTTTTTAATATAAAATTTTACAAATATAAAAAAATAATATTAAATATTATTTATTATTTAAGTAGAAATATGAAATATTTCTTATTTATTTTATTCTATTATGTTATTATTAACTTTAATTTTTTTACCTTTTTTAGGTTCAGTAGCGGCTGGACTATTTGGGTTTTATATTGGACGTAAAGGTTCTGTATTTATAACCACATTAACAACTTTTTTAAGTTGTCTTTTTGCATTAATTATTATTTATAATTCAATTACAAATGAATACGAATACATTATTTATATTTCAAATTGGATTAATAGTGGTTTATTTAATTGTAATTGGTGCTTTTTATTTGATAGTTTAACTATGATTATGCTTGTGGTTGTAACAAGTATTTCAACATTAGTCCATTTATATTCTTCACAATATATGGCCCATGATCCTCATTTATCTAGATTTATGTCTTATTTATCATTATTTACTTTCTTTATGATTATATTAGTTACTGGTGATAATTTTATACAAATGTTTGTTGGATGGGAAGGTGTTGGTTTTTGTTCATATTTATTAATTAATTTTTGGTTTACACGTTTACAAGCTAATAAAGCAGCTATTAAAGCAATGTTAGTTAATAGAATTAGTGACTTAATTTTATTATTAGGTGTATTAACAATTTTTTATAATATTAGAACTATTGAATATTTTAGTACATTTGCAGCAATTTCTATTGTTAAGAATTTTAAATTTATTTTCTTTAATTATATTTTAAGTATTATTGATGTAGCTTGTATTTTAATTTTTATAGGTGCAATGGGTAAATCTGCACAAATTTTTTTACATTTATGGTTACCTGATGCAATGGAAGGTCCTACACCTGTTTCTGCATTAATTCATGCAGCAACAATGGTAACTGCTGGTGTATATTTAATAGCAAGATGTTCCCCTATGTTTGAATATTCAATGTTTTCTTTAAAAGTTATTACTGTTATAGGTGCTTCAACAGCTTTTTTTGCAAGTACTGTTGGATTAGTTCAAAATGATTTTAAAAAAATAGTTGCTTATTCTACTTGTAGTCAATTAGGTTATATGTTTTTTGCTTGTGGATTATCTAATTATCCATTAGCTATTTTTCATTTATCAAATCATGCATATTTTAAAGCATTATTATTTTTATGTTCAGGTGCTGTAATTCATGCAATGGGTGATGAACAAGATATTCGAAAAATGGGTGGTTTAAGACGTATATTACCTTTTACTTATATAATGTTTTTAATAGGTTCATTATCATTAATGGGTTTTCCCTTTTTGACTGGATTTTATTCTAAAGATTTAATATTAGAAGTAGCTTTTGCAAGTTTTAGTGAAACGGGTCATTTTGCTTATTGGTTAGGTACTATTGGTGCTTTTTTTACGGCTTTTTATTCAACTCGTTTATTATTTTTTGCTTTTTTAAGTGAAACAAACGCATATAAAAATATTATTAAAAATGCACATGATGTTCCATTAGAAATGGGAATTCCTTTAGGTTTATTAGCTTTTGGGAGTATTTTTATTGGTTATATATCTAAAGATATGTTTGTTGGGTTAGGTTCTAATTTTTGGAATAATTCTATTTATATAAATCCATTAAATAACCAAATGATTGATGCTGAATTTTTACCGACATTTTTTAAATTATTACCAGTTATTTTAAGTTTTTGTGGATTATTTGGTGCTTTTTATTTATACTTTTTTAAATTTAAATTTTTATATAATTTCAAAATTTCAAAATATGGTCTTTATTTTTATAATTTTTTAAATAGAAAATGGTATTTTGATAAAATTTATTATGAATTTATTAATCAATATATTTTACAAATTGGTTATAATGTTACATATAAAATGATTGATAAAGGTTTAATTGAAATGTTCGGTCCTTATGGTTTAACAACAATTTTTGTTTTTTTAAGTCAAAGAATAATTTTATTACAAACTGGTTATATTTATCATTATTCATTATTAATGTTAATTAGTACTATTTTTTTAATAAATATTGTTTTTTTTTCTATCATTTATTATTTTAATGTTATCACTATTTTATTATTTTTATTTATTTTTTTATTAATTCAATAAAAATAATAAAATATATATATCTTTTAAGATATAATAAAATTATATAATTTATTATGAACTTTGAAACCATTTTTTTTTATACTTTTTCAACTATAGCTTTAACTTCAGCTATTTTTGTAATATATTCTACGAATACAATTTATTCTGCATTTTTTTTAATATTAGTTTTTATAAATTCAACAGGATTATTATTAATTTCAGAAGTTGAATTTTTATCAATAATGTTAATTATTATATATGTAGGAGCAATTACTGTATTATTTTTATTTGTTATTATGATGTTAGATGTTAATGTTTTAATTGATAAAAATAAAATAAAAAATAATTTTGGTTATTTACCTATTATTTTTTTAATTAGTTTTATTTTTTTCTTAGAAACATTTATAATGTTTAGTAAAGTTTTTACATCATATTATCATTTAATTAATAATTCTTTTTTTAATCAAGAAGTAAATACTTTATTTTTCTTTAAAGATAGTATGAAAGGTACTTTTGAAATATTTGTTGATGTAAAACCTTTTTTAAAAAATTTTATAAATCATTTAGATACTATCACAAATATTGAAACAATAGGTCAAATTTTATACAGTTATTATGCTTTTTTTTTTTTAGCTGCTGGTATTATATTATTAATTGCTTTAATAGGTGCAGTAACTTTAACTAAAAAAGAAAAAAAAAAAAATTTTAAACAAAAGATTTATAAACAACTTTCAAGAAATTCATTAAAAGCTATTTTTAATGTATATTCTTCTAATAAAATTGTTTAATATTTAATTATAAAAAACTAAAACAACCTTAACTTAATTGGTAGAGTATTAGCCTTCTAAGCTTTAAAATCTTGGTTCGAGTCCAAGAGGTTGTAAATAGTTTTTTATATATAAAACTCTATTAATATTAAATTAGAAATTTATTAATCGTTTTATTCTTTATTTATTTTTGTTTAATTAGTTGATAATATTTAATATTAAGTTTAAAATAATATAGATTCAATAAAAATATTATAAGTTTTTTTGATTTTTATAATTTAGATAAAATTAAAACGTTATAAGAGCTTTTTATTTTATTATAAAATTAATTTATTATAATGATAATAAATTAATTTTATAAATTGATATATCTCTATATAATTTAAAGAAAACAATCATAATAGCTAATCCAATAGCAGATTCTGCAGCTGCTACTGTTAAAATTAATAATGAAAAAACTTGTCCTATTATATCGTCAATTAAAACTGAAAAATAAATAAAATTTAAATTAATTGATAATAATAATAATTCAATAGACATTAAAATAATTATTATATTTTGTCTATTTAAGATTATACCAAATAATCCTAGACAAAATAAAAAAAAAGTAAAAATAAAATGATTTAAAATACTCATAATTAAATTAACCAATTAAAACTTATTAAAATACTTGCAGTATAAAAAAACCAACTTAATGTAAAAGGTAAAAATACTTTCCAACCTAAACGCATTAATTGATCATAACGATATCTCGGTAAAACAGCCCGAGCTACTACAAATAAAACAACAAAAAAACATACTTTAATACTAAACCAAAATGATCCTGGTAAAAAATTAATAAATTTAATACTAAACGGAAAAGGAGCTAACCAACCACCTAAAAATAAAATAGTAGTTAAACTACTCATTAATAACATATTTGCATATTCTCCTAAAAAAAATAATGCGAAACCCATTGCAGAATATTCAACATTATATCCAGAAACTAATTCAGCTTCAGCCTCAGGTAAATCGAATGGATGTCGATTTGTTTCTGCTAAACATGATATAAAAAAAATTAAAAAAAGAGGAAAAAGAGGAAAACAATACCAAACGGTTTTTTGTGCTAAAACAATAGAAATTAAATTTAAAGATTTAGCACAAATAATTACTGAAAGAATTGAAAATCCAATAGTTAATTCGTATGAAATCATTTGTGCAGTTGATCTTAATGCACCTAAAAATGAATATTTTGAATTACTTGACCAACCTCCGATAATAATACCATAAACACCTAATGATGAAATTGCTAATAAATATAAAATACCTATATTTAATTCAGTAAAAAACATACCAAATCCTAAAGGTATTACAGTCCAACTTAATAAACTTAAAAAAAAAGCTAAAATAGGTGCAAATATAAATAAAATTACATCAGCATTACTAGGTAAAATAGTCTCTTTGACAAATAATTTAAGACCATCAGCTAAAGGTTGTAATAATCCAAAAGTACCTACAACATTAGGTCCTCTTCTTCTTTGAATAGAAGCTAATACTTTACGTTCAACTAAAGTAAAATAAGCCACAGCAATTAATAAAGGTAATACTAAAATTAAAAATTTTAAAATTGTATATATCATAATAATTTTGATTGATTTTTGATAATTTTATTAGAATTAATTAATATTTTTGAATATTGTTCTAATATATTTCTATAATACTTATTTTTAATTAATGAATTTAAAAAATTAATATTAATTTTTAAATATTTTCTATTAAAACTAAAGTTATTAATAATTTTTATTTTTTTTTTTAATAAATAAGGTAAAATATCTTGAAGTTTTAAAAAAGAATTAAATTTTGATTGATTTTTATTTACTAAAAATTTATAAATATTTCTATAAATAATAGAATCTTTTCGTTGTTCTGTATATAAATTTAAAATTTGTTCATTTTTTTGAATAAAACCTTCTAAATTTATATACATTCCATTTTTTTCTAAAAAAGTTAATCCTGGTAAAATTAAATTTGAATTTTGTGCATCTTTTGTAAAATGATGTCCTTGATAAATAATAAAACTATTTTTAGATATTTTTAATTTATTTTGTAAATTTGTATTAAATAAATAATATAATTTTGAATTATTTAATAAATTTTTTGATTTCGAAAAAGTAATTTCAAAAAAATTAATTAAAGAAGTTTGTGAATTAAAAAAATTAATCTTATTATTTAAGAATGATAAATTTTTTAATTTTGATAATAAATAAAATCCATTTTTTTGATTTATAACATTTTCACCAATAATAATTAAAGGTTTTTTTGCTTTTTTTAAATCTTTACAAAATAAATGTTTTCCTAATATAATATTTATTAAAGTTAAAAAAGTTAAACCTAAATGTTTTATTGGATAAGTAAAATCTTTTTTATTACCAATATAAGCTACTTTAAAATTTCCTTTTTTTAAACGATTAATTAAATGAATATTTAAAATAGAACCTTCTGTACGAATATCACTACTAATTATTAAACAAAGATCTGATTCTTCAATTGATTTTAATGTATTATTAAATAAAAAATTTGAAGTTAAATCAGAATTAATTCTAACATTTCGATGATTTAGAAAACGTTCATAAATTACATTTGAAATTCCCAATTTATTAAAATTTTTTTTTAATAAAAAAAGGGATTCTAAATCAGTTAAATCACCAATAATGCTTTTAATATTAGCACTATCGGTAGTTATTAATTTTTGATTAATTAAATTTAAAGCTTTAAACCATGAAATTTTATGAAAATTATTTGCATTATCTTTCAATAATGGATATTTTAATCTTTGATATTTTAAACTATCAAAAAAATATCGTGTTTTATTTGATATCCACTCTTTATTAATATTAAAATTAGTTTTAGGTAAAATACGAACAATTTCATTATTAAAAATATCAATTTTTATATTTGAACCTACACTATCTAAAATATCAACACCTTCTTTTTTTTTTAATTCCCAAGAACGAGATTTAAATATATAAGATTTTGAAGTTAAAGCACCTACTGGACATAAATCAACTAAATTCCCAGAAAATTCGGAATTAAAAATTTTTGGATAATAAAAATTAATTTCGGTTTGATTACCACGACCTGTTGTACCTAAATCATCAATTCCACAAATTTCATTCGCAAAACGAACACAACGTGTACAATGAATACATCTAGTCATAATAGTTTGAATAAAAGGACCACAATATTTATCTTCTACACCACGTTTTTTAAAAAAAAAACGACTACGATCAGAACCAAAAATCATAGTTTGATCTTGTAAATCACATTCAGATGCTTGATCACAAATTGGACAATCTAATGGGTGGTTTATTAAAAGAAATTCTAATACACTTTCACGAGCTTTTTGGACTAAAGGTGTATTTGTAAATATTTTCATATTAGGCATTAAAGGCATAGCGCATGAAGCTACGGGCTTAGGTGAATTTTCAATTTCAACTAAACACATTCTACAATTACCTGCAATTTGTAAATTTTCTTGAAAACAGAATTTAGGGATTTCAATTTTAAAATTATTACAAGCTTGTAATACTGTTAAATTTTTATTAACTTTTAATTTTATATTGTTAATATATATATCAATCATTTTTATATAATAAAAAAGAAATAAAATATGAATTTATTTTCACTAAAAAGCTATATTTTTTTTAAAATATTTTATTTAAATATAAAATATAGCTTTTTAGTAATTATCAAAGAAGGGACTTGAACCCTTAATGCTTTAAAGCTTTACATTCTAAGTGTAACGTGTTTACCAATTTCACCACTTTGATAATAAATAAATACCTACTATTGGACTTGAACCAATAACCCTTGAATGGGAACAGATTTTAAATCTATAGTGTTTACCAATTTCACCAAGTAGGCTAATATTATTTAAAAAAAAAAAATGCAAAAAAAAAAAATAACAACTTATTTACAATTACATTTATTTGAATTAAAATATAATTTTTTTATAATTTTAATTACTTTTTTTTATCTTTTTCTAATTTCATATTATTTTTCAGATCAATTAATATATTTATTAGTTAATAATTTACTTAATAAAAATATGTTAAAATATTTTATCTTTACAAATATTACTGAAATTTTTATTACTAATATTTTTATATCTATTTTTATATCAACTTTTATATCAATTCAATTGAGTATTTTATTAATTTGGTTTTTTTTAGCAAAAGGTTTATATCAATTTGAAAATTTTTTTTTTCTAAAATTTTATATTATTTTTATAATTTTTAATTTTTTTATAATAAATTTAATTTTTACAAATATTATTCCACATATTTGGAATTTTTTATTAAATTTAAATTTTTCAAATTTATATCTTTTAACTATTTATTTTGAACCAAAAATTAATAATTATTTTAATTTTATTTTTTCATTTTTTATTTATATATTTATAATATTTATTTATTTTTTTCTTTTATTTTTTTTACTATTTAATAATATTTTTCAAATTAAAATAATTATTAATTTAAGAAAATTTTTTTATTTAAAAATAATATTATTAAGTGCTTTAATTACACCACCCGATATATTAAATTTTTTTTTAATTTTTTTGATTTCTTTAATTTTATTTGAAATATTTATCTATATTTTAATATATTTCAATAAATATAAAATAAATTAAATTATTTTTTTAATAAAATTTAATTTATTTTGATTTAAATTAATATTTGTAGAAATAATAATTTTTGGTTCTTTAAAAATTTTTAAATTTAATTGGTAATTTTTTAAATACTTAATAGATGTTATTTTTAAAGAAGATCCATTTGTTAAAATAATTTTATTTTTATAGGTAAAAAATTTTTTATTTTTATTCATATATTATAATTATAATTTTTGGCTAGATAACATAATGGTAATGTAAAGGACTGCAAATCCTTTAATGATGGTTCGAATCCGTCTCTAGCTTTTAAAAGGATAGAGTGGGATTTGAACCCACGGTATTATTACATACTTCAGTTTTCAAGACTGACACCTTAAACCACTCGATCATCTATCCATAAAAAATTTTTAAATTAACGTCTTTTTTGTTTTTTTAATCGACAGCCATTAAAAGGTTTTGTTGTTTTATCTAAAAGATATTTTACTTTAAAATTTTTTTGTTTTAAATTTTTTAAAACATTATATCTACCCAAACCAGTACCATGTAAAAAAATTTTTAATTTCTTAATTTTTTTTAATTGAAGATATTTATTAATTTTATAAACAATTAATTGAACATTATATGGTGTATTTTTTTTAAATCTTGTTTTTTTTAATGATTTTGTAGACCATTGTTTTAAAAGATTTCCATTATGGGTTGTTAAACTAATAATAGTATTTTTTAAACTAGCAGTGATATGTAAATTAGCTAAAATTAAAAGATTTTTTTGTTTTAAATTTTTTTTTATTTTATATTTATTTCTAAAATTATATTTAAATTTTTTTTTATTCATAGAATAATAATTTTATTTTTTTTTTTTTTGTACCTTAAATGGACGTTTATTACGTGAAATACGTTTTTGAATAAAATTTTTTTTTAATTTTTTAGACGTTTTTGCATTTGTATGTGTACGTTGTCCTCTAACAGGTAATCCTTGACTTTGTCTAATTCCACGATTACTTTTAATTTCTTTTAATTCATTTAATCTTTCAATTTTCAATTTTTTTAAAAATTGTTCAACTTTTAAATTTTTATTTATATAATTAATAAGTCTGTTTACATGGTTGTTTTTAAGTTTATTAAGGGTGATTTGAGGATTAATTCCTATATTTTTACAAATTTTCTTAGATTGAAATTCATTAATACCATATAGTATAGTTAATGAATATAAAATACTTTTTGAATCTGAAATTGTTTTATTAAAAATATATAACATAATAGATTTTATCTATATACCATATAAAATGATAGAAAAAAAAATAAATCCCATAACACCTTCACAACGTCAAACATTTTTATTAAAAAAAAAGAATTTAACTCGAATTTTTAAAATTAAATCTTTAACAAAAGGTTTTCAACGTGCTAATGGTAAAAATAATCAAGGTAAAATAACTGTAAGACACCGAGGTGGTGGACATAAACGTTTATATAGAATAATTGATTTTAATAGATCTAAAAATATAGAAGGTTATGTAATCAAAATTTTATACGATCCTAATCGTTCGGCAAATATTGCTTATATTAAAAACGATTTGAAATCTTATTTAATATTAGCACCTGAAGGTTTACAAATTAATCAATATATAAAAAGTTCGCCAAATGCTGAATTAAAAGTAGGTAATGCTTTACCATTACAAAATATACCTATAGGTAGTTTAATACATAATATTAGTTTATATCCCCAATCAAGAGGAAAATTAATAAGAAGTGCTGGTACATCAGCACAATTAATTCAAAAAATTAATAATAAATACGCTAGAATTCGTTTAAATTCTGGTGAATTAAAATTAATATTATTAACTTGTTATGCTACATTAGGTATCGTTTCTAATATTAATTATAAAAAAATTAAATTAGGTAAAGCTGGACGTTCACGTTGGTTAAATAGACGACCTTCTGTCCGTGGTGTGGCAAAAAACCCTGTAGATCATCCACACGGTGGTGGTGAAGGTAAAACAAGTGGTGGACGACCTTCTGTAACACCTCAAGGTAAAATAACTAAGGGGAAACCTACACGTAATAAAAAAAAAAAATTAATTATTCCATAAATTATGTCTAGAAGTAAATATAAAGGTCCATTTTTTAAAGTTAATTTAATACAAAAAAAAAAACAATGGATAAAAATAAATAATAAAAATTTAACAATATTACCTGAATATAGTAATCATTCTATAAGTGTTTATAATGGTAAAATTTTTATTAATTTAGAAATAAATGATAAAATGATTGGTTTTAAATTCGGTGAATTTATTAATACACGAAAAAAATATATATATAGAAAAAAAAAATAAATTATGGGTCAAAAAATTATACCAATTAGTTTAAGATTAAATAAAAAAAAAAATTGGAGTTCAAAATGGATTGTGCCTAATGATGAATATTCGAATTTATTACATTTTGATTTAGAAATTAAAAAATATTTTGAAAATATTTTTAATTATAAAAATTTAAAATTAATAGATATAAATATAGTAAAAACATCAAATAATATTAATGTATATCTTTATATACAAAAAAATGCAAAAAAATATTATAAATTATCTTATAATAAAATTATAAATCAGTTAAATTTATATTATCCTAATAATAATATTAAATTATTTATTAAAAATGTTCAATTTTTTGAATTTATTAAATTACGAAAAAATTTAAAAAAAATTTTTGATAAAATTAAAAAAAATAATAAAATTAATAAAAACGTTAAAAAAATGATTTATAATTTTAGTTATGCTTTTTATACCAAAAATATTGATATTATAACATATTATATTAAACAAACATTAGAAAGAAAAAAAACACATAAAAAATTCATCAATAATATTGATGATATGCTTCAAGAATTTTTTAAAATGTTTTCTAATTTTCTTGGATATCGTTTACAATTTAAAGGTCGTTTAAATAAATCAAAACGTAAAAAAAAAATGGTTTTTCAAAAAGGAAAAGTACCATTAAATACCTTAGAATATGATATTAAATATCATTTTAATGAATTTAAAACTCCATCAGGTATTTGTAGTATTAAATTATGGGTTTTTTTTAAACCTTTTAAAATAGCATTAAATTCTAAATTTTTTTTAAAAAAAAAAATAAAAATGAAAAAATCTTAATTATGTTATTTCCAAAAAAAACTAAATATAAAAAACAATTTAAAGGAAAACTTGTAGGTAAAACAACAAAAGGGAATAATATTGTTTACGGTAAATATGCAATTAAGGTTTTGGAAGAAACACGATTAACTTCTAGACAAATAGAAGCAACTCGTAGAATAATTATTCGAAAAATGAAAAAATTAGGATTTTTATGGATTAGGGTTTTCCCAGATACTCCTATAACTGCAAAACCTACAGAAAATCGTATGGGTAAGGGAAAAGGAGCTGTTTCATTTTGGGTAGCTAAAGTTAAAAAGGGTCAGATTTTATATGAAATTAGTGGTATTTCATTAGAAAATGCAAAAAAAGTTTTAAAAGCAGGTTCAAATAAATTACCAGTTAAAACAAAATTTATTTATAAATAATAAGGCTTATAGTTTAATTGGTTAGAGCATACCGCTCATAACGGTATAGTTGTAGGTTCAAATCCTACTAGGCCTAATTAAAAATATTTTATTTTAAATGAAAAAATTAAAAGAACAAAAAATTTATAATTTACTAAATTATCAACAATTTTTAAAAAATAATTATTTAAAAAAGAAAAAATTTAAATTAAAAAAAATTTTATTTGAAAATCAAATTTTATATAATAATTTAAATTTAGAATCATATGTAATTGAATTTAATAATTATGAAAATATTTATTTACCTTTTACTTTAATAAAAATAGATGAAATTTCAACAATTAATATAAGATATGAAAATATTATATTATTTAATTATGATTTAAATTATAATATATTACATCAATTTAATAAAATAATGTTTCAACATATTTTAGAAAAAAAAAATAATTCAATAAAAGGTCGTTTATTAGGTGGAAATTGGAATAATAAAAAAATTTTTATTTCAATTTTAGGTTTTATTTTTTCGATGAAACCTATTAATTTAAATAATGCTTTAAATTATAAAAAAAAATTTTATTTTAATAAATATAATAAAAAAGGATTTTATAAAAAAAAAATTAATTCTACACGATTAATTAATTGTTATAAATTAAAATATTTAAATTTTAAAATAAATAATTTAAATATCTTAAAAAAAAAAAAAAAAGAATTTTCAAGATTATCATATATTCAAAGTATTATTCAAAATCAAAAAATACAAAATAATAATTTAAAATAAAAGTGTTCTTTCAAGAAAAATATATGTTAAAGAAGTAAAATTTTTCAATAAAATTATGCCACAATTCGATCAATTTTCATTTTTTAATCAAGTTTCATGGTTTTTATTTTTTTTTTTTAATTTTTATTTTTTTTTTACTTATTTTTTTTTACCTAAAATTTGTTATAATCTGAAATTTAGAAAAAAAAAAATAATTTTTGATAATCAAAAAAAAAATCAAATTAATTTTGAAAAAAATAATATTATTTTTTTTTTTAATAATTCTTATAAAACCTTTTGTTCTAATTTTGAATTATTTATTACTAAAAAATTATCAATTTATAAAAAAAATCAAAAAATTAAAATACAAGAAACTCCAATTTTTAATACTTTATTAAAACAAAAAATTAATATTTTTTTAAATCAAAAATTTTTATTATTTAAAAAAGTATTTATAACAATTAATTAAATTTTTAATTAGTTGTTAAATAAGTGTATAGCTCAGTTGGTAGAGCACCAGACTTTTAATCTGATAGTCTTGGGTTCAAGTCCCAATACACTTATTGGGGATATATTTCAACTGGTAGAAAGTATGTTTTGCAAATATAAGGTTATCGGTTCGAATCCGATTATCTCCACATTTCTTTTTATTATATCTAATTTTATGCAAAAAAAAATCAAAAAAAATATTAAACAACGTTATTTATTAAAAAATTTTGAAAAAAATAGATTAACGTTAAAAATTCTTTCAAAAAATTTAAATATTGAAAAAGATTTAAGATGGAAATTACAACAAAAATGGTTTTTTTTCCATCAAAATTCATCAATTACTAGAATTAAAAATTTATGTGTTTTAACTGGACGTTCTAAAAGTATTTATCGTTTATTTAAAATTTCTAGAATTCAATTACGTAAATTAGCATCAAAAGGATTTTTACCTGGTGTTTCAAAATATAGTTGGTAAATTTTATTATGATTATAACAGACACTCTTTCAAATTTATTTTCAAAAATAAAAAACGGTTACTTAGCAAAAAAATCAAAAATAGTACAACAAAAATCAAAACAAAATATAAATATTTTAAATATTTTAATTAAAGAAGGTTTTATTAAAAGTTATAAAATAAATTCAAATAATCAATTAGATATTTATTTAAAATATAAAAAAAATAAAGCAGTTATAACTGAAATAAAACGTTTATCAAAACCTGGAAAACGTTTATATATAACTAATAAAGATTTATATAAAAAAAAAACAGGATTTTATATTATTTCAACATCTAAAGGCATTTTAACAGATTTACAAGCTAAAAAATTCAATGTTGGTGGAGAATTAATTTGTAAAATTTTTTAATTAATTAAAATTATGATTAAAATATTAAAAAAAAATATTAAATTAAAAAATAAAAATTTTTTTAAAAGTTCTTTAGGAAATATTCAACTTTTCTTTATAGATAAAACTTTTATTTTTCAAAAAGATATAAAAATTTCTAAAAAAGATAAAACAATTTTTTTTAAAACATCTTTAGGTTTATTATCTTTAATATTTATTGATAATATATATATTTTTATTAAAAAAAATAAATTATTAATAAATGTAAATATAAATAAAAATAAAAAAAGTATTTTAAATTTATATAATAAATTAATTAAAATAAAAATAAAAGGTGTTTTACAAGGTTTTAAAAGTAAACTAATTTTAAAAGGTATAGGTTTTAAAGCTTTAAAAAAAAATAATAATTTAATCCTAAAATTAGGATTTAGTCATAATATTATTATAACAATTCCTTCAAATATTGAAATTATTAATCAAACAAATACTTTAATTTTTAGTAGTATTGATTATATTTTTTTAAATCAATTTGTACATTATATTAAAAATCATAAAAAACCAGAACCATATAAAGGGAAAGGTTTATTATTAAAAAATGAAAAAATTTTACAAAAAGAAGGTAAAAAAAGTAAAAAATAGTTAAATATGATACAAAAAAAGAAAAAAAATAATAATAATATTTTATTAAATTTATTATTTAAATCAAAAAATATGTATGGGGAATCTTTAACTTATACAAATAAAGAAATATTACCATTTATATATGGAAGTCGACATAATTATACAATAATTAATTTAAAAGATGTTTCATTTTTTTTAAAACGTATTTTTAAATTAGTAAAATATATGATACAAAAAAATGAAAAAATTTTAATAATAGGAAATGCTAATGAAGTTCAATTTTTATTAACTACTTCTTTTGTCAAAAAAAATCCTAATATTATTTTTTTTAATAAAGAATGGATAAATGGTTTAATTACTAATAAAATTATGGATACAACATTTAATAAAGTAATTAATTATTTACTTAAAGAAAATGAAATAAAATTAATTTTAATAATTAAAAGTTCAATTAAAGATACTTTCTTAAATCAAGAACTTTCTGTTTTAAAAATTCCTACGATTTCAGTAGTAAATACAAGTCAAATAATAAAAAATATAGATTATTCAATAATAACCAATTCTAGGAATATTCAATCAATATATACTTTAATGTATCTATTCCGTAAAATATTTTAATAAATAATATGAATAAATTAAAACCAAGAAATAAAATATGTTTTCAAAATAATAGAAACATCCATAAAAATTTAAACTTATTAAAATTAAAATCAAAAAAATGGAATTTATTTAAAAAAAAATTAAGATATCGAAAAGAAATAAAACCTGAAAAACGGAAAAGATTTTTTCAAAAAAGATTATTTGAAAAACAACAATTTCGAAATTTTTATGGATGTATTCATGAATATCAATTAAAAAATTTATTTCAAAAATTATCAAAAAAAAATAATAAAATAAATATATTTAAAAAATTTGTTATTTTATTAGAAAGTCGTTTAGATATAAATCTTGTAAGATTAAAATTAGTAAAAACAATTTTTCAAGCAAAACAATTAATTAATCATAAAAAAATTAAAGTTAATAATAAAATTATAAGTAAACCTAATTTTGTATTGCAAAAAGGCGATATTCTTCATATTATTAAATAAATATAAAAATGCAAAAAAAAAAAATAAATTATCAAAAAAATAAAAATTTTAATAAACAACATTTTAATCAAAAAAAGAATAAATATCCTTATTTTTATAAAAGAAATAATAAATATTCTTATAAAAATAAAAATAATATTTATTATCTTTTAGGTGAAAAAAAACCATTAAAACCTTTAACAACTGAATATTTACATAGAAATAAAAAAATAAAAACAGGTATTTTTTTTAAAAAACCAACTTTTAAAGCTATTTTATATCCTTTCTATTTAAATTTAAAATTAATTAATGAATATTTAAAAAAAAAATAAAAATTTAAACTATTTAAATGGTTTAAGTATAAA